GTAAGCTCGTTCGTCTTTATGTTGTGTTGATCGTTACAGGCCTCTTGAATCTTCTAGATTACCTATCTTTATTGTCTTTTTTATTTGGTATTTGTATGGAACGGGGATAGGGATTTCTTCTTGTTTTCTTTATTATTGATAGGAATTCTCTTGTTAAGACCCTACTTAACTAATCAATTGAAACCTCAGATTCATACGAGAACCACGATAATTCAATGAAACCTTCAAAGTCCAAAGTTCACTGAGTGAGAACCATTGGATCATCACTTATTCAATCAAAAAAATAGCTATAATGACTAAAAACATAAAATACAAAGAAGCGTTTGTCCTTTGATCCAAATAAGAGTTTAAAAGCAGAAAAATATTTTGATTTATTAAAGTTTATAAGATAGAACGGAAAGAAGTCCGGCTACGAGGTCTGAGTATTAAGTATGAATCATAGTTCGAATACTTTGTGATCTATTTGATCTATTTCGTGCTCCAGATACTCGAATGAATATCCGACGAAGTAAAACCATCTTGATAAAGATGACAGACCTCATTCTCTGTACTATCCATAGGGTCAATTCTAACAAGTCACACACTCATATTCCGGAAATATACAATGCAGAAAAAAATTTTGCGGTCGAACTACCAAAGGCGAATAGGCTAAAATTGTTAGACCTACATATTTTACTTTTTTGTATCGAGCTAAAAGCTATAACTTCAAGATTCTTCTCAGTCTAATTCATTGAAATTCCATCCAGTAGAACAGAAGAATTATAAATCTCCAAAATAATAGACAGGAATACCGCAAATAGAGCCATTGCAACACCCATCAAAGGGGTCGTTCCCCATCCAGGAGCGACTTTACCATATTCGGAATTCAATGGTTTCAATAACTTCCCTACAGTAGTGCTTCTTGGACCAGATCTAGAACTATCCTCAACAGTTTGTGTAGCCATAAATCTTATTTTGTATTCATTACGATCTGTTGACTTTGTATACCATTCCGTTGTAAATAAATGATCTTAGCATAGATCCAGTGTGGTCTTTCAATTCTATAATAATGGAAACAGCAACCCTAGTCGCCATCTTTATATCTGGGTTACTTGTAAGTTTTACTGGGTATGCTCTATATACTGCCTTTGGGCAACCCTCTCAACAACTAAGAGATCCGTTCGAGGAACACGGGGACTAGTTGACGTAATCAGCCTCCTAATATTTGGAGGCTGATTACGTCAATGAAGATAATGAAAAATTATTTCATTTTTTAGTTTCAATTTTAGGTGGTTCCCGAAAAAAAATAGCGAAAAAAATTATCCCTAAAGTGGATACTAAGAGAAATGTATAAACCAATGCTTCCATAAATTTGATCGTGGTTTACAATTATAGCTTTCATACCTGTTTTGTTTACTTGGGGGTATCCCTCTGGATAAAGAAAGAAAAAGAGTCAAAGAAACGGTAGCGATTTAAATAAAGATTCCTACAGTACCCTACCTAGTAAATAAAATCGCAAACAGAAACTAGAAGAAAAAAAGCAATGTTGCATCAGACTGCTTGTCGTTTTGTAGTTGGATCTCCAAGTTTTTGGAATGCCCCAAATTCCACTTGAGCATCCAAATCTGGATCAATACCAGCAAAAACGTCTCTGAAGAGGGTTCTAGAACCATGCCAAATGTGTCCAAAGAAGAAAAGTAGAGCGAACGAAGCATGGCCAAACGTAAACCAACCTCTTGGGCTGCTACGAAAAACACCATCGGATTTCAAAGTCGCACGATCTAATTCAAAAATCTCACCCAATTGAGCCCGTCTAGCATATTTTTTCACAGTTGCGGGATCACTATAACTCACTCCATTGAGTTCACCACCATAAAACTCAACAGTTACACCTACTTGTTCCACACTATATTTTGATTCTGCCCTTCTAAACGGGACGTCGGCTCTAACAATTCCGTCTCCGTCTACCAAAACAACTGGAAATGTTTCAAAAAAAGTAGGCATACGACGTACAAAAAGTTCACGCCCTTCTTTATTTCTAAAGACGGGGTGGCCTAACCATCCAACAGCTATTCCATCCCCATTGTCCATTGAACCCGCTCGGAATAACCCACCTTTTGCTGGATTATTACCAATATAATCATAAAAAGCTAATTTTTCAGGAATTTTAGCCCAAGCTTCTGATAAACTTTGATTTTCAGCCAATCCAGCACTAACTCTTCGATATATTTCTTGTTGAAAGTATCCCTGATCCCATTGATAACGCGTAGGACCAAATAATTCGATGGGAGTAGTTGCAGAACCATACCACATAGTTCCAGCAACAACAAAAGCTGCAAAAAAGACAGCAGCAATACTACTGGAAAGGACGGTTTCAATATTGCCCATACGTAATCCTTTGTATAGACGTTGAGGCGGACGAACACTAAGATGGAATAGGCCCGCTAATATACCCAACGTCCCTGCTGCAATATGATGAGAGGCTATTCCTCCCGGAACAAAAGGGTCAAAACCCTCCACGCCCCACGCCGGGTTTACGGGTTGGACCTTTCCGGTTAGTCCATAAGGGTCGGATACCCATATTCCAGGACCATATAATCCTGTTACATGAAATGCGCCAAAACCAAAGCAAGCCACTCCTGAAAGAAATAAATGAATTCCAAAAATCTTGGGCAAATCCAAAGAAGGTTTTCCTGTACGTTCATCACAAAAAATTTCTAGATCCCAATATACCCAATGCCAAATAGCTGCCAAGAAGCACAAGCCAGAAAACACGATATGTGCAGCGGCTACCCCTTCGTAACTCCAAAGACCCGGATTCGTTATAGTCCCTCCTGTAATATTCCAACCACCCCACGAATTGGTTATTCCTAAACGAGTCATGAAAGGTATAACGAACATACCTTGTCTCCACATTGGATCAAGAACGGGGTCGGAGGGATCAAAAACAGCTAATTCATATAGAGCCATCGAGCCCGCCCAACCAGCAACCAGAGCAGTATGCATTATATGAACAGAAAGTAAACGACCGGGATCATTCAATACAACAGTATGAACACGATACCAAGGCAAACCCATGGAAATACCCCTTTATCAACGAAAAATAGACACTATGTAACTTTATTGCATTGGAAAAAACTATGCTACGTACCCCCCCTTTTTAGTTAATTATTTCGGAGAAAGGATTAATATTTGTTCTATTCTGTTAGTAATAATGGAACAATTCAATTCATAGAAAAAAAGGGAAGCGGATCTATTCTATATCCGATAAGTACCAATACGCAATGGGGGTGAATCCTATTTTATATGAACCAAGATAGCTATTGTTGTTGCTCATTCGGAAACCCGTTCGTAAAAAAATTCCTTTAGTTTTATTCATTCTCTCTTACTTTCCTTTTATTTTATATTATATTTTAGCTTATTCAACTTAATGTATTAAATATCATTAATTTCAATATGATTAATAAAGTAGGAAAAAAAGATAATAGTCTTAAAAACCGAAACCCCAATCTTACGTTTCCACATCAAAGTGACATAGAGAACTTCATTCTCTTTTTTTTTCATTTCATGCCTATTGGCGTTCCAAAAGTACCTTTTCGAAGTCCTGGAGAAGGAGATACATCTTGGGTTGACATATAGTGCGACTTGTCAGATATATCGGGCTATATGGGATTTCCCCATTTTCTCCCTCGATCGAGATATCCTCTGTTTCGCTCAAAAAGATTGATTGAATTATCAAAAATTTGTAATGCGAAGCGCAAAAAATAAAGTGGAATTAAATGCAGGGAGTATTTAGATTGATATTAGATTATCAAAAATTTTTTATGGTTTACGTGATCGGACTAATAAAATGAAGTATCCAGGCTCCGTTTAGCAAAAACCCAATTGATAATTAATATATAATATTTTTATAATTACTACTTATATGATATGCAAAATTCTGATAAAAATTCTATAACAAATTGAAACAGGGTGATCTAAAACTGTTGCTCAAATCAAATAATATAATTCAAAATTTGTTGACTATTTGACAGAAGACATGTGAAAGAAATGAATTGAAAAAAAAAAAAGAAGGAGTAGTAAAAAAAGACGCGGTATTTGGTTCATTTGTCCTATATGTGCAAATCAAAATCGGGCAAATTTTTCCTTTTACTCGGGGTAGAGCATAAACCTAAAAAATGGAATAAAAAAAGGAAGAAGCCCGTTCAGGAACAAGAAAAAACCATCGCCATTTCAACTGAATCTCGATGTAAAAACATATCAATGAATCAAATGAGTCTCACAGGCTTAATCAATCGTTTTATTAGAGGATTCTAATATCTAATAAAAGGCGACAAAACTCAATTTTTCTTTTACTTTTGGGAGCAAGCCCTTCCGTTATAAGTTAGAAAGAAAAACCTTCTATGAAAAAAGGGGAGGTTGGAATCGACACATTGATTTTTTCATAATTTTTGTTGAACCGTATGCACCAAAAGGTGCCTGTACGGCTCCTAAGGAATAAAATTTTATCCTAATCAACCGACTTTATCGAGAAAGATTATTTTTTTTAGGCCAAGAGGTTGATACCGAAATCTCGAATCAACTTATTAGTCTTATGATATATCTCAGTATAGAAAAAGATACCAAAGATCTTTATTTGTTTATCAACTCGCCTGGTGGATGGGTAATATCTGGAATGGCTATTTATGATACTATGCAATTTGTGCGACCCGATGTACAGACAATATGCATGGGATTGGCCGCTTCAATAGCATCCTTTATCCTGGTCGGAGGAGAAATTACCAAACGTATAGCATTCCCTCACGCTTGGCGCCAATGAGTTTTTTTTTTTTTTTTTCGAGAAAAAAGTACTATGCCTTCGCCATCGGAAATATGAATTAGTTAAGTAATAATAGCATGGCACTTCGAATTCAATATGAAATTTTTGAGATTCAAAAAAATGAGATTATATATTGAAAGAGTAGTATGAGATAAGGAAGAGGTATTTCAAATGATATCTTACCTATTCGGGCACATTTCAGCGTCACAAACTTTGTTTTCACACCGGAAGCTTATTTACAAAATTTATAAAAAAAAAGACACTTTGGGATTGCTAAATCATAGACGAATCAAAAAAATGATATATAAAGCAACGGAACCATCATAGTATTTTTTGAACTCCTACAAAAAAAGAAGGATGGTAATTGGATGATTTCTGGATCTGCGTATAATATAACCTCTATTTTGTTTTCTTTTGCCAAAAGGAAAAGTCAATTCCATTGTGGAGCCGTATGCACAAAAAAAGCCTGTACGGTTATTCAATTTTCTCTTTTTTTTTTTTTTTTTGTTATCCCGCCTCATTCTGCGAAATAGAAAAACCTTTTCTATTATATCATCAGGGTAATGATCCACCAACCCGCTAGTTCGTTTTATGAGGCACAAACGGGAGAATTTATCTTGGAAGCGGAAGAATTACTAAAACTTCGCGAAACCATCACAAGGGTTTATGTACAAAGAACGGGCAAACCTATATGGGTTGTATCCGAAGACATGGAAAGGGATGTTTTTATGTCAGCAACAGAAGCCCAAGCTCATGGAATTGTTGATCTTGTAGCGGTTCAATAAAAAATAGGAGCGATTTCATGCAAATCTACAATTTCTAATTTTATATCTTTTTAGATTAAAGGTTTAGTTTCATATTCTCTTCAATATAAAAAAAATATTGAAGAGAATCTTGACGAGAAGTAATTCAGAATTAGCCGGTTAGAACTAATCTAAACCAGCCCATTATTTATATGATTCCGTATGCCAACCATTAAACAACTTATTAGAAATACAAGACAGCCAATCCGAAACGTCACGAAATCCCCAGCGCTTCGGGGATGCCCTCAGCGACGAGGAACATGTACTCGGGTGTATGTGCGACTCGTTTAGATCATAGACTGAGACATAAAAAATAAAAAGGAAATTCTTTTTGAAATATCACGGATCAGTACCTGTGAATAAAATAGAATGGAGGAACTCGATTCATTATTTAAAAAATATAGATCGTTCATATATTCTATTGTGTCTGAAACTTATGGTTTACAGTGGTGCAAATCCAATCAACTCCATTTTTTAGAAAACCCCCAATGATAACAAATGATTATCCATTAAGCGGGGGAAATTCCATTTTTTAGAAAAAAGATTCCACTCTTGAAAGAAAAGAACGGACTAACAGGGTAAATGACCTAATCAATTTTAAAAATGAAATACCGTTACTGTATAAAGGGGATCTCATTGTGAAAGACCTATTACTGGAATATTCATGGGGGTAGAGCCAAAGAATGTGAATTGTACAAGTTACCAATAGTATTGATTAATTAAAAGAAGGAGCTCCGGTGTATAGAGAGTACCTCACCGTTTTAGAAGTAACCATAGAAACGATGGAACCCACTATTTATCCAATTCTATTTACTACTTTTTGTAGTTATTCTATTGTTTTATATCAAGGGAATTTATCCTTTCAAAGCAAAGGAAAATACTAGCAAAAAATAGTGGTGGGGAAGGTTAGAGTAGCAAAAGCCATTGGAATTTTTTTTATACATTGGAAAAATTCGTTTGGTTATTAATAGACTAGTAAAGGGGAAAAGAATAACTAAAAAAAAAAAAAAGAATTAGTTATTCATCAAAGTTTGATTTATTCAATGACTAGAATTAAACGCGGATATATAGCTCGGAGGCGTAGAACAAAACTTCGTTTATTTGCATCAAGCTTTCGAGGGGCTCATTCACGACTTACACGAACTATGACTCAACAGAGAATAAGAGCTTTAGTTTCGGCTCATCGGGATAGGGGTAAAAGAAAAAGAGATTTTCGCCGTTTATGGATCACTCGAATAAATGCCGTAATTCACGAAATGGGGGTATTCTATAGTTATAACCAATTCATACACAATCTGTACAAGAAGCAATTACTTCTTAATCGGAAAATACTTGCACAAATAGCTCTATTAAATAGGAGTTGTCTTTATACAATTTCGAATGACATAAAAAAATAAGGGGATTGGAAAGAAATACACAAAAATATTTGAAATAGAGTTCTAAGGAGAATGAGCTCGGGGAAGGTAGAGTAGAAATTAGTATTATAAAAAAAATCGTCAAAACAAAACGAGAGTAGATAATCGCTAAAAAACGAGGTATTCTTTTTCTTTTCGACGATTCTTTTCTTTTTTTTTTTTTTTTTATGGTAGACACAGACGTAACAATCGAATTTTGATTCTTGATTGGATTTTTTGAACAAAACATTAATCTCTTTTTTCATTCCTTCAGATTGGAATTGTTATTCAATTCCAGAATAAGTCTATTTTTTTCTAGTTCTAAGGCTAGTAGTTCTAGGGGTCGACTCACTTCTTTCAAATTGTTTCTGATTATTAAGAAAAGGTAATAAAGATAAAATACGAGCTTGTTTTATAGCAATAGTGATTAATCGTTGTTGTTTTAAAGTAACTCTATTCACCCGTCTAGATAATATTTTTCCTTGTTCACTAATAAATCGACTAATTAAACTCATGTTTCTATAATCAATTCGATCCCCCGATTGGATCGGGGGCAAACGCCTACGAAAAGATCGCTTGGATTTAGTAAAAAGTCGCTTAGATTTATTCATAATTTTTTATTCCTTATCTCTAAAATCCTAATTTTGGTCGGATCAAAATAAAAACTATTTCTATTTCTATATAGGATAGAGTTTCTATTTTCTATATAGAATTAAGAATATAGGATTAGATTTCTTTCTATTGATTTATTTGTTTATATTTATATATATGTAATAATATATAGATACTAGCATTATTCCTGTTCTTAAATACAAGCACTCAATTAGATCTATTTCTTGATTTCCCCGTGAATTGTATGTTTATAACAATAGGGACAGAATTTTCTCAATTCCAATCGACTAGGGGTGTTATGCCGATTCTTTTGAGTAATATATCTGGAAATTCCCGCGGATTCTTTCTTAATATCATTTCGAACACAACTGGTACATTCCAAAATAATTGTTACTCGAACATCTTTACCCTTGGCCATGAAACCTCCTTTGGATTTATGATTCACCTCAATCTTCTATTTTCTTTTTAGGATCCAGAAAGAACAAAAAAAATAGAAGCTGTTAACTAAAAAAAATTCTGAAATATTTCGTTGCAATGAATATTTTATTAATTAGTAATTAAATAAAAATAAAATAATAAGTAATACAATTATTTTGTGAAAACGATATTTAAAATCTTTGTACAGTATTGTTTTTAAGTATCTCATAGGATACTCTTTCCCTAGCAACACTTTTTTTCGTTCTATTACTAATTTAATTGGATCCTGAACCCTCGTTTTTATGACCCCCCCACCTTTTCTAATTTATTTATTCTAAAAAACTAATTAGAAAAGGTGGGGGGGGATTAGTCCCCGATCGTTGATTGTATCTCTAAATTTTTCACCCCTTTCTGATGTTAATAACTAGAATCAAAAAAAAGGAAATGTTAATGCATCTGGAAATAAACGATTAATCTCTATTAATAAACCTGCTAACGAAACGAACCATAGAGTACTTAGTACCGGTGCTACGGAAAGATATGTTTTTAGATCTCGCATTTGAAATCCTCCTTCTTTCTTCTTTATTGTATTACATTATATATAGTAATATATATAACTACAGATGTACATGTAATTAAGAAGTTCTTGTATTTGTATACGTAACTTCCGTCCCCCCGCTTTCAAAATTAGAATTTAAATATTGTGTACTAGAATGATCTTATAGATTCCATTTGAAAACGTAAACGCCTATTTATGTAAAATTGAAATTGAGAGAATTTTTGTAAAAAAAAGTCAATTTTTGAATTATATCTTTGTTATCTGATATGAGAAATATGAGAAAAAAAAAAAGAAATGAATTTGATATACCAATAAAAAAGAAGAAGGATGTGGAAAACAAGACAGGAATTCTCTACAATGACACTGTAAACCAATTGAAAGGGATGTAGCGCAGCTTGGTAGCGCGTTTGTTTTGGGTACAAAATGTCACGGGTTCAAATCCTGTCATCCCTACCTATTACTGCTCAGAAGAGCAGTAACGAGGTATCTATTTTGAGAAATTTTTTTAATAAAATCGGACATACATATAATTCTGAAATTTATGATATACTATGTATAATATAGTATATACGGACAAAACCGAGTCGGGTTAAAGAATGCCCTCTTTCTAGCCTTTTCGTTTTTTAGAAAAAAAAAAGCAAAACGCTCTTAGTTCAGTTCGGTAGAACGTGGGTCTCCAAAACCCAATGTCGTAGGTTCAAATCCTACAGAGCGTGGTTTCACTTAGGTTCAAATCCTACAGAGCGTGGTTTCACTCTTGTTTATTAGATTGTGTCAAAATTCCACTGTTCGAAAATTACGGAGCAGCAATCTGAATTAGACCTCCCGCATAGGAAAGCAAGAAGGAGGTCAGTAAAAAAAACGAGATGTTAATTAATTAAAAGTCCAACTGATCACCACGTCTGTATTGTAAATAAGCAGTTACGAATAATCCAGCCAAAGTAATAGGAATTAGACCTAGGACGATTCCAAATAAAAAAACTTCAATCATTTCAATTTTCTTTTGTTTTCATTTTTGAAAGGGAGAAAAGAGAGGTACTATCTATTCCTAGCTCTTAATCTGTATTGCCGATGAAGCTCAACGACCAAAATTGGGTAATTAACACGGTAAGGAACTATCGAACATATGAAATACCACCGAAATACTTTTTTATAAACAAATCTGCATTCAATTAATTTCAAATAAGTCGTATTTTGCTTAGACCAATAAATAGAACCGAGGTTATAGTTAAAGCTGCTAGTAGAAAACCGAAATAACTAGTTATAGTAGGCATGAAGGGACTCAATAAAATATGTTTTTTTATACATATGTTTCTAAAGTACTTCCCTAAGTTTCAATTGAAAATTTTTTTTTAGAAATAGAGAAAGATAACTAGTTCCAAGAATTCAAAAAATTCAATTGAAAATTTGTGAATTA